ATGCGTTGGTTATTTTCAACAAACCATAAAGATATTGGTACTTTATACATTTTATTTGGGATATGATCTGGGTTGGTAGGAACTGCCTTAAGATTACTTATTCGAGCTGAGTTAGGTCAACCAGGAGCATTGCTTGGTGATGATCAATTATACAATGTAATTGTAACAGCTCATGCTTTTGTTATAATTTTTTTTCTTGTTATACCTATAATAATTGGTGGATTTGGAAATTGATTAGTTCCGCTAATATTAGGTGCTCCAGATATGGCTTTCCCGCGGTTAAATAATATAAGTTTTTGGCTTTTACCACCAGCTTTACTATTATTACTTTCATCAGCTGCTGTGGAAAGAGGGGTCGGGACAGGATGAACAGTTTATCCTCCCTTATCTGGTAATTTGGCTCACGCCGGTGGTTCAGTAGATTTAGCAATTTTTTCTCTTCATTTGGCTGGTGCTTCTTCTATTTTGGGTGCTGTAAATTTTATTACTACGATTATTAATATACGATGACGAGGAATACAATTTGAGCGGTTACCATTATTTGTGTGATCTGTAAAAATTACGGCAATTTTATTATTATTATCTTTACCTGTATTAGCGGGAGCTATTACTATACTTTTAACTGATCGAAATTTTAATACTGCTTTTTTTGATCCTGCAGGAGGTGGAGATCCTATTTTATATCAACATTTATTTTGATTTTTTGGACACCCCGAAGTATATATTTTAATTCTTCCCGGGTTTGGAATAATTTCTCACATTGTAAGTCACTATTCTGCTAAAAAAGAAACTTTTGGTACATTAGGTATAATTTATGCTATGCTAGCCATTGGAGTTTTAGGTTTTATTGTGTGAGCACATCATATATTTACAGTAGGTATGGATGTAGATACACGAGCATACTTTACGGCTGCTACTATAATTATTGCTGTGCCTACGGGTATTAAGGTTTTTAGTTGATTAGCTACTATTCATGGAGCTAAAATTAAATATGAAACTCCGATGCTTTGAGCCTTAGGATTTATTTTTTTATTTACTGTTGGTGGTTTAACAGGGATTGTGTTATCAAATTCCTCTTTAGATATTATAATACATGATACATATTATGTGGTAGCTCACTTCCATTATGTATTATCAATGGGGGCTGTCTTTGCTTTATTTGGTGCTTTTAATTATTGATTTCCATTATTAACTGGGGTAACATTACATTCTCGATGAACTAAGGCTCATTTCTACATTATGTTTTTAGGTGTAAACGTAACTTTTTTTCCTCAACATTTCTTAGGTTTAAGTGGGATACCCCGACGATATTCAGATTATCCTGATTGTTATACTAAGTGAAATGTAATTTCTTCAGTTGGTTCAATAATTTCTTTTGTAGCCGTTTTATACTTTATAGTAATTGTATGAGAAGCTTTAGTATCACAACGAAGTGTAATTTGAAGAACTCATTTAAGTACTGCTTTAGAATGAGATAATATCTTACCTAGAGATTTTCATAATGCCCCAGAGACTGGAGCGTTAGTTTTAAGTTAATTTTTATAAATTTATAAGATATGAGTCTATGAGGCCAATTAGGATTTCAAGATGCTGCCTCTCCTTTAATGGAAGAGCTAATTTTTTTTCATGATCACGCTATAATAATTTTAGTGATAATTATCAGCTTAGTTGGATATGCTGCAGTGTCATTAATAACTAGTAAATTTACTTGTCGGTCTCTTGTTGAGGGACAAGAAATTGAGACTATTTGAACTATTGTTCCAGCTATTATTTTAGTTTTTTTGGCTCTTCCTTCTCTTCGATTATTATACCTTTTAGACGAAGTTGGGGATTGTAGTCTTACATTAAAAAGAATTGGACATCAATGATACTGAAGTTACGAGTATTCTGATTTTCTAGATATTGAATTTGATTCATATATAATTCCAACTAATGAGTTAGAAAGGGGGGATTTTCGATTACTTGAAGTGGACCATCGGATTGTTCTTCCTACTCAAACAGATATTCGAGTTCTGGTTACTTCTGCAGATGTGATTCATTCATGAACTGTGCCGTCATTAGGAGTAAAAGCTGATGCAATTCCAGGACGATTAAATCAACTTAGTTTTTATATTAAGTACCCTGGGGTATTTTATGGTCAATGTTCAGAAATTTGTGGAGCTAATCACTCGTTTATACCAATTGTAGTAGAAGCTATTCCTTTAGAAAATTTTATGAAATGAGTAGTTCATGTTTCTGAATAAATTATAAGAAATTAGTTAAAATATAATATAAAATTGTCGGTTTTATGTTGCTAATAAAATTTAGTATTTCTTACATGCCTCAGTTGTCACCACTTAATTGAATTTTTCTATTCTTATTGTTTTGAGTCGCAGTTTTGACAGTATCTATTTTGGTTTGATGATCAAAAAAGACTTTATATTTAACAAAAACATCGGATGCCACAAGTGCTGAAGAAAATAAATGAAATTGATAAGAATGCTAGTTGATATTTTTTCTTCTTTTGATGACAGAAATCAAGTTTTTATATCTATATATTTTTTAATATGAATTTTCTCCTTAGTTGTAATTTTAATTTTTAGCTCTAGATACTGAGTTGCTTCTCCGAGATGACTTGCTTTTATTAATACATTTAAGGATACTGGTTCATCTCAAGTTTTTCGTTCTTTTGGATTAAATTTAGGAGGATTTTTAAATGTAGTAACAGGTTTATTTTTATTTTTAATTTTTATAAACTTAAGTGGATTGATCCCTTATGTTTTTAGACCAACAAGTCATCTAGCTGTGTCTTTATCTTTAGGGTTACCGTTATGACTTTCATTAATTATTTCTGCTATTTTTTTTAATCCTAGATCTGTTGTTGCTGGTTTACTACCTATAGGAGCTCCTGCTGCATTAAATCCATTTCTTGTAATTATTGAAACAGTAAGTATTTTAGTTCGTCCTATTACTCTTTCTGTACGACTAACAGCGAATATAAGAGCAGGACACATTGTTTTGACCTTAATTGGAAATTACTTAACTGCTAGATTTTTTGCATCTGGTGTTTTTTCTATACTTCTGTTAGTCAGTATTCAAATTTTTTACACAATCTTCGAATTTGGTATTAGAATGATTCAAGCATATATTTTTTGTTTGTTAATTACTTTATATTCAGACGAACATCCTCATTAATATGGATAATTAAAACTTAAAAATAAGATTAGTTGTAAAAGAACTTTAGTTCATTTTTGGGGTATGAACCCAACAGCTTATTATTTAGCTTATTTTACATTTGTTGAGGAAACTTAATTCCGTTAATAGATCTACAGTCTATCGCTTTACAACTCAGCCATCAAACAAAACTTACTAGAAGGTCAGCTTCATTTTTGAACTTGCAATTCAACGTTTTACATAAACTATAGTAGGTCAAGATTTAAAAATTCTTTTTTATTTTAGGCTTTGAAGGCCCAGAGTTTATTTAACTTAAAATCTTACCAGGAGGGTCTGACCCTCTCTTAAGAAATCAAAATTCTTCGTGCCCAGACACCGCTATGTAAATTATATCTCTTTTAAATTTTATTAATCTTTTTACTTGGAAGGCAAATGTACTATAGCATACTCAAGAGATATATTTCTAATAATATATTTTTATTCTTTTAGAACGAAAATCTAACGTGCCTATACACTCTAGAAACTTTTCTCTTTTTTAAAATGATTTATAAAAATAATATATAAATATAAGAAAACAAATTAATTTATTTTTATAAATAAAGCTTGGCTCTGACTTAAAGATATAGCATTAGCAAAGGAATACACATGGTTTTGATTGATAGTAGTGAGGCTTAAGAGCAAACAAAATACAGCAGAAAACATATCTTTGTTTGTTTTTAAAGGCATTATTTTATAAATAATTCCAAGATTGTACCACTATACACCAGTGTCAAATATTAATATAGAAGCGAAAGCTTGCTTTAGACTAGCTAAGAGATTTGGTTAATTTGGTGCCAGCATCCGCGGTTAGACCAAAAAATCAAGCTATATAACATAGGTAAAAAGATAGTTAAACTAGAATTTGGTTTCAAGATTTTTTATTTAGAAGTAAAATTTGAGAATAAAAAAGTATTTTAGTTGTAGCCTAAAATGTTGAAGCTATGATAATTTAGAAATAAACTAGGATTAGATGCCCTATTATCCTAAATTGTAAATTTATATGAATACATATTACCTGAGTACTACGAGTTCAAAAAACTTAAAACTCAAAGGGCTTGGCGGTACTTCATACCATTTAGGGGAACCTGTCTCGTAATCGACAATCCACGTTGTACCTTACCTTATTTAGTAATTCAGTTTGTATACCGTTGTCGTTCAGGTAACTTTTAAAAATATAGAAGTTAGCAAAAAAGAAATTAATCTTAGACGTCAAATCAAGGTGCAGCCTATAAAAAGGAGAGGATGGGTTACAATTAATAATTATAATTACGGAATAAAGACTTAAACACTTTATGAAGGAGGACTTGAAAGTAAAAATTTGTAGACAAAATTTTTGAATTCGGCTCTGAAGTGTGCACACATCGCCCGTCGCTCTCGTTGAAAAATGAGATAAGTCGTAACATAGTAGGAGTAATGGAAATTGCTCCTGGATGAAAAATGTAGCATAAATACTAAATGCAATTCATTTACACTGAATAGATACTTTTGTAAAAGTCATTTTTATAAAAAAACTAGATTTAATTATATTTATGTGTTTAATATTAAGAAACATCTATTAATAATGTAAAGGAGATTGAAAATTTATATTTTATTAAATCTTTAAAGTACTGCAAAGGAAAATTTTAATTTGAAAAAAAGTAATGCTAAATGTATGTACCTTTTGTATCATGGTTTAGCTAGATATATTTTTAATATTTAAAGTTCTCGAAACCTAATGAGCTATCTTTATTTTTTATTTTAGTTTACAGAAATTAGATGTAGCAAAATCTTTTTCAAAAATAAAGATAGAAATGAAATTTTATCCGCATTGGGTGATAGCTAGTTTTTCTCAAGAGATATAGAAGTATCTGGGTTTGTAATATAAATTTAGAATTCTACTAATTTTAACATAACAAACTTATCAATTTTTTAAGGATAAGCTTAAAAAATTTAAAAGCATCTGACTTTTCTTAAAATTTAGGCTTGAAAATAGCCAGAATATTAAAATTTGTTATAATTTATTTAATTTAAAAGAGAAAGATGGATATGCTATTAAACTAGAGAAAAGTTATCATAAATTAATATGATAAATATTAATGCTAAAATGAGTATTTATATAATTTACTTTCTGACTATGTAAAAATCAGAACTTAATAATAAAATATATAAAAAAATTTTTGTGAAGGAACTCGGCAAATATTGCTCTGCCTGTTTATCAAAAACATGGCTCCTTGAAATATTTTAATAAGGAGTCGGACCTGCCCAGTGATTTTTAATTCAACGGCCGCGGTACCCTGACCGTGCAAAGGTAGCATAATCATTTGCCCTGTAATTGAGGGCTAGTATGAATGGTTTGACAAGAGTGATACTGTCTCCGCAAAAATTACTAGAATTTATTTTCTAAGTGAAGAATCTTAGATAAAATTAAAAGACAAGAAGACCCTATCGAGCTTGAAATAAATTTACAAAATAAAAAAAATAACTTAATATTTTCGATTGTAAAAAATTTTGGTTGGGGCGACTAAGGAACAAATAAAGCTTCTTTCTAGCAACTTAACTCATAAGTGATGATCCGTTATTATAACGATTAAAAGAATTAGTTACCGTAGGGATAACAGCATAATCTTTTTTGAGAGTTCTAATCGAAAAAAGGGTTTGTGACCTCGATGTTGGACTAGAATATCCTGAAAGATGCAGAAGTCTTCAAGGGTTGGTCTGTTCGACCATTAAAATTCTACATGATCTGAGTTCAGACCGGCGTGAGCCAGGTCAGTTTCTATCTTTAATTATGATTTTAAATTTAGTACGAAAGGACCAATTTAAAGTAAAAATTACAAATATAGATGAACTATAATAAGTAAATTAGTTTATATTAAAATAAAAATGGCAGATAAGTGCATTAGGTTTAAGCCCTAAACATAAAGATGGAAGTTCTTTTTTTTATAATAAAGATGGCAGAAAAATGCATTAGGCTTAGGACCTAAACATAAAGATATTTAGTTCTTTTCTTTATATATGTATCTTTCTATTATCTCTTCCTTATTAACTTATGTTTGTGTATTACTAGCGGTCGCTTTTTTTACTCTTTTAGAACGTAAAGGTTTAAGATATATTCAAATTCGTAAGGGACCTAATAAAGTTGGTGTGGCTGGGCTTCCTCAGCCAATTGCAGATGCCGCTAAGCTTTTAACGAAAGAGATTGCTAAACCTACAATAGCAAATTATTCTCCTTATTTCTTAGCTCCTATTTTTAGTTTTATCTTGGCTCTTTTTTTATGACAACTTTATCCAAGACTTTATTCTCTCAGATATATAAAATGAGGGATTTTATTTTTCTTATGTGTTTCTAGATTAAATGTATATGGAACTTTATTAGCAGGGTGAGCCAGTAATTCTAAATATGCTTTACTAGGGAGTCTCCGAGCTATTGCCCAGACAATTTCTTACGAAATTAGAATAGCTTTAATTTTATTATTTCCTTTATTTTTAGTTGGAAGTTTTAGATTTATTGAGATTAAAGAAATACAAGAGTATATTTGATTAAGATTATTAATGCTTCCAGTTTCATTAATATGATTTGTTACCTGTGTAGCTGAAACTAATCGAGCTCCTTTTGATTTTGCGGAAGGAGAATCTGAACTTGTTTCAGGATTTAATGTGGAATATGGCTCTGCTGGATTCGCTTTAATCTTTCTTGCTGAATATGCCAATATTCTTATTATAAGTTTACTCTCAGCCTTATTATTTTTTGGTGGTCCTTCAGCAATTCTATTTGAAAGAGACGTAATTTTTATACTAAAAATTTTATTCTTTGCATTTGTCTTTATTTGAGTTCGAGGTAGTTATCCACGATTTCGTTATGATCTCCTCATAAGTTTAACTTGAAAAAGGTTTCTCCCTGCCTCACTTTCATTTTTGTTAATGATCCATATTCTAGCTTATTGTTTATATTATTAACGGAATTGTAGTTTAAATAAAATATTAGCATTGGAAGCTAACGATTAGGTTATTACTCCTACATTCTGATAATGACAGCTTTAATAATTATAGCACTTGCAACATCTAGAATCTTTATATTTCCATTAATAGCTCAACCTTTAAGACTAGGTTTATCTATTATAATTTCAACCCTCTTAATGTGTATGTTGGCAGCTATACTTGTTTCTCCTTGATATGGGTACATCCTTTTTTTAATTTACGTAGGAGGCTTATTAGTAATATTTGCCTATGTTTCTGCTCTTTCACCTAATGTTTTATTTAGGGGGGCTGGGAGATTAATACTCTTCTGTTTTTTACTACTTACTCTAATAATTGTTTTTTATTCCTATACATTTTCAGATATAAGTATTATTTCATATTCTTCGTTATTTTCTCACACTAAAAGTTTAAAAATTTATGGGAGTCAACTAGTATCACCTCATGTTACTCCTATTTTAGTAAGACTTGGAGTTATTTTACTAATTAATTTAGTAGTAGTAGTAAAAATCTGTTACTATCAACAAGCCCCACTTCGCCCTTTCAACAAATAAATATTATTCTATGCGTAGACCAATGCGAAAATCTCATCCTGTTTTAAAATTAATAAACAATCTTATAGTTGATCTCCCGGCTCCTTTGAATCTTTCTGTTTGATGAAATTTTGGTTCTTTATTAGGACTTTGTTTAATCATTCAAGTTTTAACCGGACTTTTTTTAGCAATACATTATACAGCCCATGTCGACTTAGCTTTTAGCTCTGTAATACATATTAGACGAGATGTCAGTTATGGGTGATTATTACGAGCCATTCATGCTAATGGTGCTTCTTGGTTTTTTATTTGCATTTATTTTCATATTGGACGTGGAATATACTACGGATCTCATGTTAATATCCATACCTGAAATATTGGAGTAATCCTTCTTCTTCTTACTATGGGAACTGCTTTTCTTGGTTATGTATTACCTTGAGGACAAATATCCTTCTGAGGAGCAACTGTTATTACTAATTTATTATCTGCTGTTCCTTATCTGGGAACAATATTAGTTGAATGAGTCTGAGGTGGATTTGCTGTAGATAATGCTACATTAACTCGATTCTTTGCTCTTCACTTCTTACTCCCATTTGTTATTATAGGATTAACTATATTACACCTATTATTTTTACATGAAACAGGATCTAATAATCCTCTAGGGTTAAACAGAGATGGAGACAAAGTTCCTTTTCACTCATATTATAGCTTTAAAGATGTAGTTGGTTTTGTTGTCATAATTACTTTATTAACTTTCTTGGTTTTATTTTTTCCTCAATTACTAACGGACCCTGAAAACTTTATTCCAGCAAATCCTTTAGTAACACCGGTTCATATCCAACCAGAATGATATTTTTTATTCGCTTATGCTATTTTACGTTCTATTCCTAATAAATTAGGTGGTGTTATTGGTTTGGTGGCTTCAGTAGTAATTTTATTTATTGTACCGCTAACTCATTTTGGAAAATTTCGATCACTTTCTTTTTACCCATTGAACCAAATTTTATTCTGAACTTTTATTGGAATTTTTTTAATTCTAACTTGAATTGGTGCTTGTCCTGTGGAAGCACCATATGAACAAGTAGGTCAAGTTTTTACAGCTTCATATTTTATTTATTTTATTTTAGCCCCATTAGCTCAATTGCTATGAGATAAAATTTTAGATTTCTAAAACTAAAGAGTTGTTATCCGCGGGGAATGTTTGTCTTGAAAACAAATAACGAGTGTTCGACTCACTCAGCAACTTAATTATATAAGTAATAGGAGTAAATTTACTCAACCTTTGACTTACAAGGCCAACGCTCTGTTTTGAGCTACTATTACATAAGATATGAGAACATTTATCTTAACTTTAGTTAGTATATTAGGATTTTTAATAGCACTTATTGCATTATCTCTTCAACATAAGCATCTTTTAAGAATTTTGTTAAGACTAGAGGCTGCTACTATAAATTTATTTATTATATTGTTTTCAGTAGTAAATAATATTTCGTCTAATGGAGAAATATCTTTAATTCTAATTACCTTAGGAGCCTGTGAAGCTAGTCTTGGTTTAGCTATTTTAGTCTCTATAATCCGGGCCCAAGGAAATGATTACGTTTCTAGATTTTCCTCACAAAAATGTTAGGTATTATAATTATAGTACTTGTATCTACGAGTCTAATATCAAATATATGAAATTGATATCAAAAACTTTGAACTCTATCTCTTGCTAGTTTGCTTTCTATTTTTCACTTGTTTACTCCATTTTGAGGTTATGAACAATTTAATACTTATATTACACAAGATAGTATATCTTCTATACTAATTACCTTAACTCTTTGAATTGCTTTAATAATAATGCTTGCAAGTCAAACAAGAATTAAAATTGGAAAAAACAGAACATCTTTATTTTCTACTTTTCTTTTTTTATTAACAGTAATTCTGATTATTGCTTTTTCAATAACTAGAGTTATACATTTTTATTTTTTCTTTGAAGCCTCCCTTATCCCAACTCTTATATTAATTTTAGGCTGAGGATATCAGCCTGAACGTTTACAAGCTGGTATATATATAATAATTTATACAGTAGCAGCTTCTTTACCCCTCTTACTTGTGATCCTATGAGCTATATCAGAAACTTCCTCTTCTAATATTTTAATAAACTCAAGTCTTCGTTTAGAATGTATTAGTACAGATTTAAAATGAACATGAAACTTTTTAACTTTTTTAATCTTCACAGCTCTTTTAGTAAAATTACCAATATTTACAGTACATTTATGACTACCTAAAGCTCATGTAGAAGCTCCAGTAGCCGGTTCAATAGTCTTAGCGGCAATTTTATTAAAATTAGGTGGATATGGGATTTTACGAATATATCAATATTTTAACTTTTTTTATTCTAATTCTCTTGTTATTATTTTTTCAGTCGCATTATGAGGGGGAGTTTTAACAAGAGTTATTTGTTTTCGACAAGTAGATTTTAAATCTTTAATTGCGTATTCATCAATTGGGCATATATCTCTTATATTAGCAGGAGCTTTCTCAAATACTTCTTGAGGATGAAGAGGAGCCTTAGTTTTAATAATTTCACATGGATTTTGTTCTTCAGCCCTCTTTGCTCTAGCTAATTTTACCTATGAAAAAGCTCACACACGAAGATTATTCTTAGTAAAAGGGATACTTATGTTACTTCCATTTTTAGCTATATGATGATTCCTATTTTCTATTATAAATATGGCAGCTCCACCAAGCATTAATTTATTAGGTGAGATTATAATTTTTCCTTCAATTTTATTTACTTCTTCTTATTTTATTCTTTCTCTAAGACTTATGAGTTTTTTAGCAGCTCTATATAGCATGTATCTATATACTTGTACTCAACATGGAGGGAATCCTAAATACATAAAACCATTTTCTAACTTTAGTCCACTTGGATACCTCTTGCTCTTTTTACATTGATTACCTGCTAATTTACTAATTTTAAAAAGAGAAATCGTATTTATATGAGTATAAATTCTTAATTAAGTTAGTTTTATTAAAATACCAGCTTGTGGATCTGGAGATAAGAGATATTCTTACTTAATCATGTTTTTAAAACTTAAATCTTCTTCTATTAGTTCTTTATTTTTACTCACCTACAGTGCAATAATCTTTCCTTTATCTTGCTACTTTGCTATAAGTAATATATCTTTCTTAATTGAATGAAATATTATAAATATTAGCTCATGCAATATAAGATTCATTTTTATTCTTGATTCTGTAAGATTAAGTTTTAGTAACGTAGTTTGTTTAATTTCGGGTTGTGTAATAATATTTTCTTCGAGTTATATATCTCACGATCCTTTTTTGAAACGATTTACTTGATTAGTAATACTATTTGTTATATCCATGAATCTTTTAGTCTTTATTCCTAGCTTACCAGCTCTTCTTTTAGGTTGAGACGGTCTTGGAATTGTTTCTTTTGCATTAGTTATTTACTATCAAAATATAAAATCTTTAGGAGCAGGTATATTAACTGTTTTAGCTAATCGAATTGGAGACGTGATAATTTTATTATCTATTGGTATTCTTGTTTTACAAGGACATTGAGTTATTACATTAATATTTGATTTTTATTTAAGATTTTGAGTTACTCTCACTATTTTAATTGCAGCAATAACTAAAAGAGCTCAAATTCCTTTTTCTAGATGGCTCCCAGCTGCTATAGCAGCTCCTACTCCCGTTTCAGCCTTAGTTCACTCTTCAACTCTAGTTACAGCAGGAGTTTTTCTTTTAATCCGATTTTTTCCATTTTTAGAAACACAAACATTTTTTAAACCAACCCTTCTATTTATTTCAGTTTTAACTTTATTAATAGCGGGAATTGGGGCAAATTATGAAAATGATTTAAAAAAAATTATTGCTTTGTCTACGCTAAGTCAATTAGGAGTAATAATAATAAGACTTGGGATAGGAATACCAAATTTAGCTTTATTTCATTTATATACACATGCTCTCTTTAAAGCTTTGTTATTTCTCTGTGCTGGAGCCATTATCCATAACAGATCTAATACACAAGATATTCGTTCTATAGGAATAATTTATAGACAAGCACCTTTAACTATTACATGTATAAATATTGCTAATCTTTCTTTATGTGGAGCTCCTTTTTTAAGAGGATTTTACTCAAAAGACCTTATTTTAGAAATTTCTTTATTTCAACCCACTAACTTTTTAATAGTAATCTTAATCTTCCTAGCAACAGGTATAACTGCTGCTTATTCTTTACGTCTTTCTTTCTGCTCATTATGAGGTACTCCAAAAAATATTCCATTCCATGCAAAACACGAAAAAGATCTATATATTAATTTTTCTACTATAACTCTTAGATTATGTGCAATTTTTGCTGGTTTCTTTTTACAAAACATTTTTTTACAATTTAATCCATGCCCATTTATCCTTCCTGTAATACATAAAATTCTAACTATTATTGTAATTTTTTTGGGTTTATTTTTTGCAAGCGTTTTGTGGGAAGAAGACCACATTCCTAAAAAAATAAATAAAATAAAATTCTTCTTTACCACGATATGATTTTTAGCCCCGATTAGAGCCCAACCTTTAACGCATTTTTCTATATCTCTAGGTACAAATCTTATAAAATCAATTGATCAAGGTTGGCTTGAAATTTTAGGAGGACAAGGTACTCTTATGACTTTATCAAACTTTGCTAAACAAAATCAAACACTTCAAATAAAATCATTCAACTTTTTTATTAGATTTATAATCCTTGCAGTTCTTTTTATTCTCCTGATAAACATTAATTAATTAATTTCGATAGCTTATAATATCAGAGCATAGCACTGAAGATGCTAAGGAAGCGAGTTACGCTTCGAAATAATTATTCCAGCGCTTTTTAAAAAGCGCTGGAATAATTATTATCTTATTATTTTACTTTTATGGGACGAAATCCTTTTCATTTAGTAGAATTTAGGCCATGACCGTTGACTGGTTCAATAGGAGCTTTATTTTTAACTTCTGGTTTAGCTGGTTGATTTCATGGATATTCATATATCACTATATCTTTAGGGTTGGTTTTGATTCTTGTAACAATGGTTCAATGATGACGGGATGTTATTCGGGAGGCTACTTTTCAGGGATTTCATACAATGCAGGTATCTAAGGGTCTTCGTTGAGGAATAATTTTATTTATTGTTTCTGAAGTTTGTTTCTTCTTTGCTTTTTTTTGAGCTTATTTTCATAGAAGGTTGGCTCCTAGGATTGAACTAGGATCATGTTGGCCACCAGCTGGAATTGATGCTTTAAATCCTTTTGAGGTTCCTTTATTAAACACGGGGGTGTTGCTAGCTTCAGGTGTGACAGTTACATGGGCTCATCATAGTTTAATAGAAGGAGACCGTCCTGGGGGGATTCAAGGTCTTGTTGGGACAGTTATTCTTGGGGTGTATTTCACTTTTTTACAAGGGATAGAGTACTATGAGGCTAGGTTTACAATTTCTGATGGAGCGTATGGTTCTACATTTTTTGTAGCTACTGGGTTTCATGGATTACATGTTTTAATTGGTAGAACTTTCTTAATGGTCTGTCTTGGTCGGGTTTGGCTTCAACATTTTTCTACTGGTCATCATTTTGGATTTGAGGCAGCTGCTTGATATTGACATTTTGTTGATGTAGTTTGGTTATTTTTATATTTATCTATCTATTGATGAGGGTGTTAAATATTTTATTTAAGATACTTAAAAAATAGAATATCTTAGATGACTGAGATTTAAGTGTTAGATTTTTAATCTAAAAACGGCATAAAAATTAAATGCCTCTAAGAGCCCTAAAGACTTAGTACTTTAAATAAAAAGATTTGATTTGCATTCAAAAAATAGGTTGATTCAGTCTCTAGGTCATATAAAAAGCGAGAAATTTGCATGCGGTTTCGGCCCGTATTTTAGAGGTGAAAGTCCTTTTTTATATTTATATAAATAAAAGCCAAAGAAGCGGCGCCTAGCTGTTAATTAGGAGATTGTAGAATTAACTACTTGTTTAGAAGATATCACGCCGGATGAACGGAAGTCATTGATGTTGACTAATATGGAATAATTTATTTCTGATATTATATAATGCTAAGAACTGTTTTAAGAAGAATTATTGGAATTATTCTATCAATTGTGGTTATAGGATTGGGTTGAGTTTTATCTAAACGAGCTTTAAGAGATCGAGAAAAGAGTTCTCCATTTGAATGCGGATTTGATCCTGTAAAATCAGCTCGATTACCTTTTTCTTTGCGATTTTTCTTACTAGCTATTATTTTTCTTATTTTTGATGTGGAAATTGTGTTATTATTTCCTGTTTTAGTGGGAATGAGAGCTAGATTTTCTTTAAGAATAATGGTTTGTTCTTTTATTTTTCTGTTAATTCTTATTGTAGGGTTATTTCATGAATGAAATGAAGGATCACTTAATTGAGCGGCTTAAGAGAAAAAACTAGGAGTAAAATAGGGCTGCTAACTTTATTTTGGGTGATTCAATCTCATCCTTTTTCTTATGTTTTCAAGTTTACCGTTTGGGTTTTTATTTATTTTTACTATAATTTTTGGGACTTTATTTTCTATTTCTTCTTCTCATTGATTAGGAATTTGAGCTGGATTGGAAATTAATTTAATTGGATTTTTACCAATTTTAGTTTACCAAAAAAGTATATCTGAAAGAGAATCTGCTGTAAAATATTTTATTGTTCAAGCTCTTGGATCTAGACTTTTGATATTTGGAAGATTAAGTAGTTATAGTGTTTCTTTCAGATGGGAAAATGTCATAGAAACAGAGTTTTCTTTCCTTGCTCTTTTAATCATTATAAGTGGTTTAATTACAAAGATAGGAATATTTCCATTTCATTATTGATTACCTAGGGTAATGGCTGGGCTTCCTTGGATTTCCTGTATAATTCTTGCTACTTGACAAAAAATTGCTCCTCTTTTATTAGTTAATTCTTTATTTGAATTGAACTTAATATATCTTTTTATGATGATTATTTGTTTGATAGCAAGAGGCTCTAGAATTATAGGTGGAGTAGGGGGAATTAATCAGACTCAGGTCCGAGCGATTCTTGCGTACTCATCAATTGGGCATTTAGGATGAATGATATTTGCGTTATCTCAAGGAGTATGAGCAATAAAGATATACCTTTCGATTTATATTTTGATTTCTTTATGTATTTTTCTTAACTTATGGCATATAAATTTAAACATAATAAAAAATTTAAGTATACTGATAAGTTCTAGAACCTATAGTAGAAATGCAGTAATAGTAATATTAATATCTTTAGGAGGTTTACCTCCTCTTCTTGGTTTTATTTCTAAATGAGCAGTAATTGTGATGGGAGTTAATAGAGTGTTTTGATCTTTTCTGTTTATACTAATTTTAGGATCAGTCATGAGTCTTTTTTACTATTTAAGTTTATATTTTTGTATTTTTCTGGGAACTTCTAAAAAGTTCTTTTTGAATAAATCTAATTGAATGAAGCCTAATTTTTTTATAAGGTTTGGTCTTATATTAAATATAGTAGGGGGAATTATTTTAATTTTAACTGGAGTTTTAATAGAAATTTAGT